GAAATGGGTCTTATGTTATGTTGTAGAATCAAAAAAGATATTTTCAATTCTCTTCTGCGTCTTTATGTGTTGATGCTTCAAATAAGCTTTTCTGTGACGAGAGGGAATAGTAAATTTTTCTTCTAGAATAACATAAAATAATTAGGAATAAGTAGATTTAATCAGAAATATCGACAGATTTTTTCGGAGTCCAAACAAAAAAGTATAATATGAAAATGAAAGAAAAAGGTGGATCCGCTGTTCTGTTCCAATTTCATCTATATCGAATTTGAATATCAGAATAGTGGATATAGTCCTGATTCAATAGGTTAGGTCCACTTACTTTTTCTTTTGTTGATTTCGAGTCTAATCTTTACAATTTTTTTTTGATTTGATTGGGTTAGACAAAAAATTTGACGATTTAAGAGCCAACTTAATTTTTTTTTTTAATATAATAAACAAAAATATAATAAACAAATGTTAAACTCTATAACTCTAATTAATCTACTATAAACCATTCGAACTTATTCGAATTAAATTCGAAATTTTATTAGAGATATAGAATTTCTTACTTTACTATATTTATTACAAATATCAACAATATCTATATTCCCCCCTTCAATCTAGTCTCCTAGGGAATACTACCATTGAAGTTTTATGAAAAAAGGTCAAAGCCCCCTATCGGATTTGAACCGATGACTTACGCCTTACCATGGCGTTACTCTACCGCTGAGTTAAAAGGGCTTCAATTCCTAAATGAGCCAGCATGTAGATAATATATATCTAGGGAAATCGATTCCAAATCAAATCTATCTAATCTATAAAGTAAATAGATTCGAATCCAATTATTATATGAAGTAAACTTCTAATAATTCATTCATAAACATAAACGAGAAATTTCATTTACCTAATGAATATAAACTCAATTAGTGAATATAAATTCAATTAGCGAATATAGGTAAGAAAAAGGGGGGTTTATTTATATTTATTGAATTTGATAAAGATTAATGCAATGGATTTTTGATGAATTTTTTCAAAGCCGAACCTAATTGAATTGACCACCATCATAACGAAATTCATTTGATTTATATATACGTGTACTTACCAATTCAACATAGATCAAAGATATTTCATCGAATCATTGATGAACAGATTCTATTTGTCCCCTGAGCAAAATTATTAGTTATAGAATAATATTCTATAATATAATAATAATAGAATTTCTTAATATGGTTCTTCTAATCACCATTATTCCATTATTCATTATAATATTCTCATTTCAATAGAATTTCATTATTAAATAGAATTTAGAATTCTCTAAGGTCTAGAAATTTCTTAAGAAATTGACTAAATTTACTAAAAAAATGGATAATATTAATTAAATAATATTATATTAATTAATATATTAATTCATGAATAGAAATGAGGAATCAAAAAATTGTATGGAATCATGAAAGGCGGAAAGATTTTTCGAATCTAGTCCTACCATTTTGTTATATTGACAATTTCAAAAAACTGTTCATACTTATGGGCATAGTATTCTGACAAATGTGCCCCCATCGTCTAGTGGTTTAGGACATCTCTCTTTCAAGGAGGCAACGGGGATTCGACTTCCCCTGGGGGTAGGGTATTACGAAAGGAAGTGGATCAGGGATTATTAAGAAATATGGAATTTCTTCTTCCTGGGTCGATGCCCGAGCGGTTAATGGGGACGGACTGTAAATTCGTTGACAATATGTCTACGCTGGTTCAAATCCAGCTCGGCCCAATAATTCACTGATCCGCCATGAAATGATATTACCCTTTTGTTCTGTTTTCTAGAAATGCCTGATACAAAAAACAAAAAAGAAAAAAAAGAAATCCAAATTTCTGCTATATCCTTACTTGTATTTTATTTACTTTCTTTTTTGTTTTTTTCTTTTTTTCCTACAAATTCTGATCTTGTTAATGACCTAGATTCATATCAGGATTTGTAAATAGAAAGTCTAAGAAAAAGAATTATCTAAAGATAGAAAGAAAAAAGACTTTTCTTTCTTTTCATTTTCATTGAAAGATTGATTATCAATCGATTTGATTTATTTGAAATAACGAAAAGATGACTAGTAATTTGTGTCATTATCACTAAAGTAGATATCCATGCGGATATCCATATTACCACTTGCCTCTCTCTTATAATGGGGCCGATTCCAATTCCAATTCAAAATCGAAATAGAACGGGTTTGAATGAAATCATAAGAATTGCTGTACACTTTATTTATTTTAGATTTTATTTCCCTGGGATTGTAGTTCAATTGGTCAGAGCACCGCCCTGTCAAGGCGGAAGCTGCGGGTTCGAGCCCCGTCAGTCCCGACGTATTCAAATCCAACAATCCAACCAAAAAAATATATCAATTCCGCTTTCTATTTTCTTTTCTGTAAATAAGGGGACAAATAGTAGAATTTTTTTCTCAAAGAGAGGGGGTTCCTTCTTTTTTCTTTTATTTTTATTACTTTACTTTTTTTCATCAAAGTAAATCAAAGTAAATAGAAATATGGGAATTCCACTTTTTTTAACTAATAGCGACGGAAATGGATCGAGACATAATATTCAGGATTTCAAGAGATATGGTGCCGAGTTTGGCTTTTTCGGTTTCTCCCAACCTGCGTAATGAAATCGAATCGAGTACCATATCGTATCTTTCCCGATAGTACATACACAAATCCAATTTTTCTTTGTACGATACAAAATGAATCGAATTTCTTTGGGATTCTTTTAATTGGAAAAGTCTCCTCTTTTTTGACTCCGATTTTGCTCAATTACTAATTTGAATTTGAAATAATCTATCTCATTCAAATTGTACACTGAAGTTTTGATATATTATATTTATTCCATTACTAATCTTTATCGCACCTTTTTCCAATAAGATTAGATCATTAAAAAAGGAGTTTAGAACTTAACTTCCCCTTCTCCATTTCGCTTCTATTATTTGGATTTGTTTGGAACCAATGTAAGTGGAAAGGCGGTTAGATGATACTTCGTGAGATGATTGGACAAAGACAAAGAAAGCAATAGTTGTTTTTTATAGAAAAAAAAAGAATGAAAAAGAATTTAAAATAAAATTTTAAAATTAAAATAAAGTAACGAAATTCTCGATTGGGTCAAGAATCCTTTTTTTTTTTTTTGATTCGGTATGAATAAACGATCTTTCTATGTTATACTATTCAATTCTCGACGAGGAATCAATTTGATAGGTCAGATATTGTTATTCATGATATTTATCCGATTCGATATCATCGAGATAAAATTTATCTCATTGAATTTAGAGGCAAAAAATTTATCATCTCTATGGGATTAAATCCCGAGTTATTGTGAAGTAAAGAAAAACGAAAGGATGAGATTATGGAAGTCAATATTCTCGCATTTATTGCTACTGCACTGTTCATTCTAGTTCCTACTGCTTTTTTACTTATAATATATGTAAAAACTGTTAGTCAAAGTAATTAATTTGAACGAAACTTGACGTCTTAGTTCTTAATCAATATCAATGATTAAAAAGATAAATAAAAAGGATTCAAAATTTGTGTTTTAGACGAAATGTGCGGACTAGAATCAGCAGTATCCTATGAGATCCGATAGTATGGGTAGAAAGAAATAGATATTTCTTTACTACCCATACTATCTTTTTTTGTTATTCGAGTTTATAAAGTTGTACTGTATAAAGATATAGGTTTAATAGAAATCAATCGAAAATGGCATCTTCATTTTCATACATTTAGATATTAATTATCTATATGGAATGTACATAAGGTCCCAATTCGATTTGTTTTCCTCATCTATTTGATTTGTGTTGATTCACATTAATCTTAATCTGAAATAGTCGAAAGAAAGGCACTTCTGACTCTTACGATTCTAATTCCTGGATTTCGGATTATTTGAAATTTCCTATTCAAATTTCAATAGGAATCTTCGAATCTATTGAAATAATCAAATCAAAGAAAAGGAAAAAAAAAAGAGTCTAGATAGACTATATTAATAAAAGAAAATCAAGAAATCTTATTTTAGTATTCTTAAGTGATTAAACGATTGTCAAATCATCCAAAGAATGGAGTTTTAGAAAAACTTTTTAGATTTCGCCGAAAAGCATTAGTAAACTCCGTCGGTTTTGAATCTTTGAATCATCATATGAAATGAGTCAAGTCAATAAAGTATAGCATAAATAGGATTTTTAAAATACTAAATCAAATAGTAAAGTTAAGTAATAAGCGCACAACGCAATATGCGACTTCTTTAAGAAAATATCTTAGGATGTGTATTATCTCGTTGGAGGACCACTATGTCTATCTTATTTCCCACGGAAACCCGTTATATTTAATTAACTATAAATAAATTACTTGAAATTTTCAAAATTTCAAAAGGAAAGACTTTCTTTCTTTTATCTTTGAACAAGAAAAAGGCAAACAAATAAAAAGTAAAAAAGGTTCCTCTAGTCCTCATTGACTAGAATTGTCAATATATAATTCTAGTTAACGGTCGGTTTAGCGAAATAGAAAATTTAAGAAGAATTCGTTTGGAATAAATTTCCTCTCATTTTGATTCCTTTTACTTTGTTTGCGAAATATAAAACACGGGAATCATTCAAATATTTGTTTGATTATGATTATATTAATCAGGGTCTTTTTCGTCTATTCAAGAATAGACGAAATTATTCAACCCAAATCCGACTCGAATAGAATTTCGAAATGAAGATTTTTTTAAATTCAATTTCGAAATTTGTAAGAATTTCGAAATTGAATTAATTGAATGCAAAATTCTTTGCAGAATGATCTATAAAACAATTGATAGAGTTTTATTTCTCAACTCAATTAGGAGTATCCCTAGAGTCCACTTCTTCCCCATACTACGAGTGAAAGGGAAAATGTAAAGACTACCATTAAAGCAGCCCAACCGAGACTTACTATATCCATGTGAATTATGTCCCCTATCTCTATGAATATGAAGGAATTTTTCCAGTATTGTTCACTTTGTTTATTGTTCACTAATAATAGTAGTCGAATCGCCGGTGCGGAGTCAAAAAAAAAGTATTTTGGCCAATACCATTGATGAAATAATACAAAAAATCCAATTTATCTTAAGAAGTTCTTATTATATTATTTAATATTTTTATTTTGGTAGAATCGGTAAAGATTAAGCACAAATCTTTATAGGCAGCGACGCTCTTGGAAGTCTCAAGAGTCATTTTTTTCCTCCGCGTTTTTTTCTATTGGGAAAAAATTGAAGCAGTTATATCAGCAAAACGAGCTAAGGCATTTCGTCTCTTTTGTTGATCAGGCGACACCCAAGATTCGAACTGGGGAACGAGGATTTGCAGTCCTTCGCCTTACCACTCGGCCATGCCGCCCCAACTAAGGGGATTTCCAATGTTGATTGGTCCCCAACCAACATTTAACTATCGACTGTAAAGAGGATTTGCAGTCCTCTTTACAACCATTTAACTACCGACTGTAAAGAGGATTTGCAGTCCTCTTTACAACCATTTAACTACCGACTGTAAAGAAAAGAAAGGGGATTTGGAGTCCCCAACCAACCATTTAACTATCGACTGTAAAGAGGATTTCGAGTCCCCCAGTCGCCAACCAACCAACCATTTAACTATCGACTGTAAAGAGGATTTCGAGTCCCCCAGTCGCCAACCAACCAACCATTTAACTATCGACTGTAAAGAGGATTTCGAGTCCCCCAGTCGCCAACCAACGACTGTAAAGAGGATTTCGAGTCCCCCAGTCGCCAACCAACGACTGTAAAGGGGATTTGGAGTCCCCCAGTCGCCAACCAACATTTAACTACCGAAGAGAAAGGGGATTTGGAGTCCCCAACCAACGACTGTAAAGGGGATTTGGAGTCCCCCAGTCGCCAACCAACATTTAACTACCGAAGAGAAAGGGGATTTGGAGTCCCCAACCAACATTAACCAACATTTAACTATCGACTGTGAATTCATGAATCATGAACCATTCTTAGATTTTAATCTAACGTTGCATTTCCTTAAAAATATAGGAAAATCAAAAAGGATATGTAACTATTTAGTATTGATTCTAAAAAATCAATCAATTGTTCTCTTCTCGATTTTCATATTCTATATTATATATAGAATCTATCTATATGTCAACCCCTCCTTTCTTCTCGATTTTCATATTCTATATTATATATTGAATCTATCTATATGTCAACCCCTCCTTTCTTCTCGATTTTCATATTCTATATTATATATTGAATCTATCTATATGTCAACCCCTCCTTTCTTCTCGATTTTCATATTCTAATATAATAGAGTATATTACAGTATAATATGGAATCTATCTATATGTCAACCCCCTCTTTCTTCTCGATTTTCATATTCTAATATAATATTGAATCTATCTATATGTCAACCCCAGCTAGAACAGATATAGAATATAATAGAATATAAAAGTATCCTCATAAAAATGAATTTATTGTCTTAATAATACCGGTCCTTATCCCATTTTATGCGCAGATTAGATAAGTTCAGTGGATTCGAGAAGTTCATAACCAAAAAATAACTAAAAATACCGGAAGAAATAAAGTCAAATTCTTACGAAGAAGCCCTTTGAATGATGAATGTATGGATTCGCGCATATAAAAAGAGGTTAACCACCTCCCATTGCGTATTGATGCTTATCGGGTATAGAATAGATCTGCTTCTCTTTGTTCCTACAAATGGAATTGGAACGTTATGACTAAAATACTAAACAGGATAGAAAAAGGATTAATCCTTTATTCGGGATAATTCACTGAACAAAGGGAGATCCATAACATAGTTTTTTCTAGTGTAATAAAGTTACATAGTGTTTATTTTTCGTTAATATTAATAATTATTAGTACGTTAATATTTAAATATTAATAATTTTAATATTACTAATTAATTAAGGGGTATTTCCATGGGTTTGCCTTGGTATCGTGTTCATACCGTCGTATTGAATGATCCCGGCCGTTTGCTATCTGTTCATATAATGCATACAGCTTTGGTTGCCGGCTGGGCCGGTTCGATGGCTCTATATGAATTAGCAGTTTTTGATCCCTCTGACCCAGTTCTGGATCCAATGTGGAGACAAGGTATGTTCGTAATACCCTTCATGACTCGGTTAGGGATAACCAATTCGTGGGGTGGTTGGAGTATCACAGGCGGAACTATAACGAATCCAGGTATTTGGAGTTATGAGGGTGTGGCTGGGGCGCATATTGTCTTTTCTGGCTTGTGCTTCTTGGCAGCTATCTGGCATTGGGTGTTTTGGGATCTAGAAATATTTTGTGATGAGCGTACAGGAAAACCTTCTTTAGATTTGCCTAAGATCTTTGGAATTCATTTATTTCTCTCAGGAGTGGCTTGTTTTGGGTTTGGCGCTTTTCATGTAACGGGATTGTATGGTCCTGGAATATGGGTGTCCGATCCTTATGGACTAACTGGAAAGGTACAATCTGTAAATCCGGCGTGGGGTGTGGAAGGTTTTGATCCCTTTGTTCCGGGAGGAATAGCCTCTCATCATATTGCAGCGGGGACTCTGGGCATATTGGCCGGCTTATTCCATCTTAGTGTCCGTCCGCCCCAACGGCTATACAAGGGATTACGTATGGGAAATATTGAAACCGTGCTTTCCAGTAGTATCGCGGCTGTCTTTTTTGCAGCTTTTGTTGTTGCTGGAACTATGTGGTATGGTTCAGCAACTACCCCGATTGAATTATTTGGTCCCACTCGTTATCAATGGGATCAAGGATACTTCCAGCAAGAAATATATCGAAGAGTTGGTGCTGGGCTAGCCGAAAATCAAAGTTTATCCGAAGCTTGGTCTAAAATTCCTGAAAAATTAGCCTTTTATGATTACATTGGAAATAATCCGGCAAAGGGTGGATTGTTCAGAGCGGGCTCAATGGACAACGGGGATGGAATAGCTGTTGGGTGGTTAGGACATCCTATCTTTAGAGATAAAGAAGGACGTGAACTTTTTGTACGTCGTATGCCTACGTTTTTTGAGACATTTCCAGTTGTTTTGATAGACGAAGACGGAATTGTTAGAGCCGATGTTCCTTTTCGAAGGGCAGAATCGAAGTATAGTGTCGAACAAGTAGGTGTAACTGTTGAGTTTTACGGTGGCGAACTAAATGGAGTCAGTTATAGTGATCCTACTACTGTGAAAAAATATGCTAGACGCGCTCAATTAGGTGAAATTTTTGAATTAGATCGTGCTACTTTAAAATCCGACGGTGTTTTTCGTAGCAGTCCCCGGGGTTGGTTTACTTTTGGACATGCTTCGTTTGCTCTGCTTTTTTTCTTCGGACATATTTGGCATGGCGCTCGAACCTTGTTCAGAGATGTTTTTGCTGGTATTGATCCAGATTTAGACGCTCAAGTGGAATTTGGAGCATTCCAAAAACTTGGGGATCCAACTACAAGAAGACAAGCAGTTTGATATAGCATTGATCTTGTACTTTTCGTTTCCATTTTTGTAATTTGACAATTTGACATAGGGTATCGGGGACACCTTGATTTGACTTGCCACTTTTCTTCGACTTTTGCTCTTTTTTTTATCCGGGGGACAATCCCAACTAAACAGGTATGGAAGCTATAATTGTAAACCACGATCGAATCTATGGAAGCATTGGTTTATACATTCCTTTTAGTCTCGACTCTAGGAATAATTTTTTTCGCTATCTTTTTTCGAGAACCCCCTAAAGTTCCAACTAAAAAGGAAAGGTAAAATGATTTTTTATTATCTTAATTGAAGTAAAGAATTGAAGTAGAGAGCCCCCCAATATTGATTGGGGGGCTCTCTACTTCAACTAGTCCCCGTGTTCTTCGAATGGATCTCTTAGTTGTTGGGAGGGTTGCCCAAAAGCAGTATATAAGGCATACCCGGTAAAACTTACAAGTAAACCAGATATAGAGATGGCGACTAGTGTTGCTGTTTCCATTATTAATTATTATAGAATTCTCTTAATTTTAAGACCACAATGGATCTATGATAAGATGATTTATTTACAACGGAATGGTATACAAAGTCAACAAATCTTAATTAATACAAAATAGGATTTATGGCTACACAAAGTGTAGAGGGTAGTGGTCCAAGACGAACAATTGTAGGGGATTTATTGAAACCGTTGAATTCAGAATATGGTAAAGTAGCTCCGGGATGGGGAACTACTCCTTTGATGGGCGTCGCAATGGCTCTATTTGCGATATTCCTATCTATTATTTTAGAGATTTATAATTCTTCCGTTTTACTGGATGGGATTTCAATGAATTAGATTTACAAGAATCACTAAGTCCCATCTTTTTTTTTTAATATTTCATTTTAATGCTTAATACAAAGTGAAACATTTGGGTCTCGGTTTTTTTAGCCTAATCCTATTCTATTTTTCTATTCTATTTTGGTAGTTTGATCGTGGAATCCCTTTCTTTTTTGGTATTTCTGGAATATGAGTGTGCGACTTGTTATAAAAGATCCTATTAATAGTGCAGAAAATGAGTCTGTCATCTTATCTTGATAAAGATGGTTTTTTATCTCGTCAGATATTTATTCTAGTATCTGGAGCACGGAATATATGAAATGGATTACGAAGTATTAGAACTATGATTCATACTTAATATTCAGATCCCGCGGCCAAACTACAAAAAATTTCAAAAAATGCGAAAGTCTAAATGAAAAGATTTTTGAAACTCTTTGTCTATGCTTATCTCATTTTGATAAAAATAAAAAGACAACTCTCTCTTTGGATTTTTCGTCATTATATTTATTCATTCCATAAGTGATGATACGACGATTCTTGCTCGGGGAATCTTTGTACTAACTTTAAAAGTTTTTTTGAATCATCGTGGTTCTAGTATGAATCTGAGGTTTCCGATCGATTTATAGAATCTTAACAAGAAAATTCCTATCAATCAATAATAAAAATAAAGAAAACACCGGTAAGGCTGCATTACATAAACAAAAAAAAATACTCAATCAAAGAAAAAATAAAATGGGTAAATAGAAGATTCAAGAGGCCCGTAAGGATCAACATCAAGAAATGAATGAGCCGACTTGACATTTTAGCATTATAACCACAAAGAAGAGTTTTCGAATTTTTCTTTTTTCGTTTTCCTCTCTTCCAAGAGAATTCTTGAATCATAGCATTAAGAAGTTTCGATTACACATATCTATTTCAACAAGTATTTGGGGTTTTCTGTTTGAGCTGTACGAGATGAAATTTTCATATACGGTTCTCAGAGGGGGAGTTTTCTTGGTTTACCTATCTCAATAAAGTCTATGATTGGTTCGAAGAACGTCTCGAGATTCAGGCGATTGCAGACGATATAACTAGTAAATATGTTCCCCCTCATGTCAATATATTTTATTGTTTAGGAGGAATTACCCTTACTTGTTTTTTAGTCCAAGTAGCTACAGGGTTTGCTATGACTTTTTACTATCGTCCGACCGTTACTGAAGCTTTTGCTTCTGTTCAATATATAATGACTGAAGTTAACTTTGGTTGGTTAATCCGGTCTGTTCATCGATGGTCAGCAAGTATGATGGTACTAATGATGATCCTACATGTATTTCGTGTGTATCTCACAGGTGGCTTTAAAAAACCTCGTGAATTAACTTGGGTTACAGGTGTGGTTCTTGGTGTATTGACAGCATCCTTTGGCGTAACTGGTTATTCTTTACCTTGGGACCAAATTGGTTATTGGGCAGTAAAAATTGTAACAGGCGTGCCGGAAGCTATTCCTATAATAGGATCCCCTTTAGTAGAGTTATTGCGTGGAAGTGCTAGTGTAGGACAATCAACTTTGACTCGTTTTTATAGTTTACACACTTTTGTATTACCTCTTCTTACTGCCGTATTTATGTTAATGCATTTTCTAATGATACGTAAGCAAGGTATTTCGGGTCCTTTATAAACAATATAGATCATAGATATTAGTAATCAATCATTGATCGATTGGGGGAGGGAGAATAGTATTTTATTGCTACAAATATGGATTATTGAAAAGAATAAGACATGTATTTAGATATTTCTCTTCAACTACATTATATTATTTCTTTGAAATAATGAATAGTTGAAGTGAATTCTCCTAAGAAAAAGATGGATTATGGGAGTGTTTGACTTGGACTATTGATTTGGCCGTGCAGATATATGATATGTCTTTATCCGCCACATTGGAATCCACAACCAAATGTGTCTTTGTTCTAACCACTCCGTAAGCCATATACTCTATTTAGGATAGGTTGGTTCACTTAAAGAGAATTTTTTCTATGATCCGATCCAAGCATGTCGTGCATGAGCAGGCCCCGTAAAATCCAGTGGAATAAGTGATGTAGTAGAATCCATATATTCTATTTTTTAGCTATTTTACCTACTTAATATACTTATCTAAAGTATCTTTAGTATTTCGTTTTTTTATTCATTTTTTTTTTATTTACTTACTACTTAGTATACTTAATAGTATGGAAATGCACCCATTTTCTTTGCATTGACTCCATTTCTGATACTATCGGGGTGAAACAGCGGATCTAAAGAATGACAGAGGCGAAACCATATTAGTAACAAGTAAATTCTTTGTATACAAAAAATATCGATATTTTTTGTAGATAAAGTCCAAAGGTCTAAGACGACCCAAAAAGCACTTGGTCATTATTACCTTTATAGGCCCACTTGGGTAATGAGCATTTATTTACTTGTAAGAACCGAAGTCCTTGCGATGGATGATTGCAATTTTGGAAAAAGGAATCCAGTTCTTTTTTTTTTCATAAAATCATTCATATATGTGTAGCTATGGATAATATATTGATTGATTTTATAACATCTAGAGATCTCTATTTTTTCATATGGGTACTTTTGGTTCGTTTGATTCTTGCTCGAGCCGGATGATGAAAAATTATCATATCCGGTTCTTTCGGAGGATGGATTGATAAGAATTCACCTATCCCAATAACAAAAAAACCTGACCTGAATGATCCTGTATTAAGAGCTAAATTGGCTAAAGGAATGGGGCATAATTATTACGGAGAACCCGCATGGCCCAATGACCTTTTATATATTTTTCCAGTAGTAATTCTAGGTACTATTGCATGTAATGTAGGATTAGCGGTTCTAGAACCATCAATGATTGGCGAACCCGCGGATCCATTTGCAACTCCTTTGGAAATATTGCCCGAATGGTATTTCTTTCCCGTATTTCAAATACTTCGTACAGTACCTAATAAGTTATTAGGTGTTCTTTTAATGGTTTCAGTACCCGCGGGATTATTAACAGTACCCTTTTTGGAAAATGTTAATAAATTCCAAAATCCATTTCGTCGTCCAGTGGCGACAACTGTCTTTTTGATTGGTACCGTAGTGGCCCTTTGGTTAGGTATTGGAGCAACATTACCTATTGATAAATCCCTAACTTTAGGTCTTTTTTAAATTGATTCAATTTGAAAATAAAATAGCACGATGTGTGTATCTAGGGAATAGTCACTTCAAGGTGAATTCTCCCTAGATAACACCTATTCAATAGATATATCTTTAGGAAAAAAAATCGAAAAAAAGGGATGAAAATGAATATAAATCCAGCGGCTTTAAAATTGATTTTTTAGTAAATCAATTGCGAAATGCTTTTCCATTTCTAGAATGCTTAATATATGTTTTACATCTTCCATGCGAAAATGTTCAATTTTCATAAGGTCTTCTTGACTGTTCTTCAAAAGGTCCGATAATGTATGGATATTGGACCTTTTGAGACAATTATAGATCTTAGGAGTCAATTCTAATTGGTCAATAAAAATCGATTTTAATGGTATTTCTTTTTTATTTTTCCTTAGTTTAACCAATTTATCATGAAAAGTAAAAAGGGGTAAAGTAATTTTGTGTTGATTTTTTTCGAAATGGAAGTTTTCTTCTTCTACATGTAGAAAGGGAAGAAATAAATCAATTAAATTTCGGGAGGCTTCATGAAGTGCTTCTTTAGGAGTTAAACTTCCATTTGTCCATATTTCGAGAAAAAGTATCTCTTGCTTTTCATTTCCATTTCCATAAGAATAAACACTATGATTCACATTTCGAACAGGCATGCATACAGCATCTATGGAATAACTTCCGTCTTGAAGATTTTGTGTCGGTTTTATACAATAGCCACGATTCCTCTCAATTTGTAATTCAATACACAAATCAATTGGTTCCCTTAGGCTAGCGATATGTTGTGTATTATCAAGGATTTCCACAGAAGGCGGTAAGATGATGTCTTGAGCAGTTACATATCCAGGACCTTTGACACAAATAGACGCGTCACGAGTTCCATATAAATTGCTTCTCAATACAATTTCTTTCAAATTCATTAATATTTCATGTACTGATTCTTGAATACCCCCTATAGTAGAAAATTCGTGTGGTATTTTCTCAGATTTTGCACGTGTGATACATGTTCCTTCTATTTCTCCAAGCAAAGCTCTTCGCATCGCAATGCCTATTGTGTCGGCTTGACCTTTCATAAGTGGAGACAGAATAAAACGTCCATAATAAAGACGTTTACTGTCAACTCTCGATTCAACACACTTCCACTGTAGTGTTCGAGTAGATATTCTGACTTTCTCTCGAACCATAATAAGATTCTTCTTTTTGTTATAAAATCCTTGAATTTTTTATTTCTCTTGAAATCTCTTCAATGTTTATTTGCGTCTTTTTTTAGGAGGCCTGCAGCCATTATGGGGCATAGGGGTTACATCCCGGACGAAATTTAATATTATACCACTTCGACAAATAGCTCTTAATGCCGCATCTCTTCCGCGACCCGGACCCTTTATCAGGACTTTCGCTCGTTGCATACCTTGATCCATTGCTATCCGAATAGCATCTTTCGCTATGGTTTGAGCGGCAAAAGGTGTCCCCTTTCTTGGGCCCTTGAATCGACAAGTGCCCGCAGAGGACCAATAGATCACCCGACCCCGCACATCTGTAACGGTTACAATAGTATTGTTAAAACTTGCTTGGATATGAATAACTCCCTTTGGTATTTTAGGTGTATTTTTACGAGGACGTCTTTTCCTGCGCCAAGCAAGTCTTGTTACAAATTTTACCATATTTTATTATCTCAAAAAAAAGTCCGAGACCTATGGATATATCCATTTCGTGTCAAAATAGATCCTTTTTTTTTTAGTTGTATTTATCTATCAGATCCTTTAGATAGTCCTTTTCTTTATTTTGACAAATTATCCTTGTCTTTGTTTATGTCTCGGGTTAGAGCAAATTACTCTAATTCGTCCCTTTCTACGTATTAGTCGACATTTTCCACAAATTTTACGAGCGGAGGGCCTTATTTTCATATTTTGCGTTCCTTAATTTTGATTTTGAATATACAGACTTTTTTTTTGAAGAAAAAGAGTTTTTTTTTTCAATCTTGATTGAATTGTATCCCGATAAAAAAAAGAAATATTGAAGTTCAAAAATTACCTAATCTTTCGAATTGTTGTTCTGGAGTCTCTAAATTAGACGCTCTCCTCTCCGGTCGAATCATAATTATAATGAGGCTTATTGACTCTATTTCCTGGTGGTATAAAACAAAACTTTGTTAGGTCTTTCTTGAAACAGAACCTAAAACAGGATCCTCATTATCTAAAGGAACCCGTAACATACCCTTGGAAAGTGATTCAGTAAGTAAACCTTTGTGAATTTCTTTTTATTCTTTATATTCTATATCCTTCGATTCTATAATATAGAATAAAAAATAAGGATATTCTATATAAAACTATCTTGAAGTATCCGCAAATTTAATGTAGCAGCAATGCTATTCAAATCTCGGACTTGTTCTTTTTTTTTTACAAAACAAAATCAAAATAGAAAAATAGATATAATTTGGATATCAGAAGGATTACCATATGTGACACAAGATTTCTCCGCCGATTCTTTTTAGTCGAGCCTCTCGATCTGTCATTATACCCCGAGAAGTCGAAAGAATTACAATTCCCATCCCGTCTAAAATTCTAGGAATTTGTTGATACTTAGAATAGATTCGTAAACCGGGTCGACTAATCTGTTTTAATTTTAGACTAGTTCTATATTGTTTTTTTTTAGTTTTTCTATGTCGTCTATGTCGTAAGGTTAAAACCAAGAAATTTTTGTTGCCTTCCTGATGTTTCCTCACATTTTCAATAAAACCTTCTCGTAAAAGGATTTTCACAAAGTTTTCAGTGATATTAGTAGATACTATTCGAACGATTCCTTTTCCGCCCATGTCAGCATTTCGTATAGAGGTTATTATATTAGCAATTGTGTCTTGACTCATTATAAACTAACATTTTGAGTTTTGATATAATTAACATTGTCTTTTTGCTTTTGTTTTTTTTAATTCATATTCATGAATTTTATTATTAAGGTATATACGTTAAACATAATCTACTAATTAATTTGATTAATCGGTTGAATTCAAATACTATAATCAAATAGTCTAACTATATAATGTTTTCTATCTCATCTTACAATGCTTTTCCAGCGCTTTCTCTTATAATACTTCAGGTGCTAATGAAACTATTTTTGTGAAATTGACCTGCCTCAATTCCTCGGCAATCGGGCCAAAAATTCGACTTCCCTTTGGATTTCCTTTTTGATCAATGACAACTGCAGCATTATCATCATATCGTATGATAATGCCGCAGTCGCGTTTGAGTTGTTTCCGAGTACGTACAATTACAGCTCTGATCACTTCGGATTTTTCTAGAGTGGAATTGGGTGCTACTTCCTTGATCACAGCAATAATAACGTTGCCAATATGACCGTATCCTCGATTACCAGCCCCCAGGATTCGAATACACATCAATTTTCGGGCTCCGCTGTTATCTGCTACATTCAAATAGGTCTGAGATTGGATCATATCATTTTTTTAATCTGTTATTTTAATGCAAAAGAAAAAAAAAGAAATATTGTTTGTCCAAAAATAAAAAAAGAAACTTACAATTTTTTTTTTCATTCCAAAGTCCCTTTTTTCTTTGGTTCTATATTCCTATTTTAAAATAATGAATTGAGTTCGTATAGGCATTTTGGATGCTGCTATTGAGATAGCTTTTCTGGCCATATTTTCTGCTACTCCGCCCATTTCATAAAGTATTTTACCTGGTTTAACGACAGCTACCCAATATTCGGGATCTCCTTTCCCCGAACCCATACGTGTTTCTGCGGATCTTATCGTAACTGGTTTATCGGGAAATATACGTACCCATATTTTTCCACCGCGGCGTATATTTCGTGTCATTGCCCGACGGCCTGCTTCTATTTGTCTAGACGTAATCCAAGCGGGTTCAAGTGCCTGAAGAGCATATCTACCGAAACAAATACGATTACCTCGATAAGACATTCCTTTCATTCTCCCTCTATGGTGTTTACGGAATCTGGTTCTTTTAGGGTTATAGTTGATCATTGGTTCACAATTCCATCTCTATTACAGAACTGGACATGAGAGTTTCTTCTCATCCAGCTCCTTGCGAATGAAATAGTTCTAAAAATATACATATAGTTGATGAGTAATAGACTGAATCATTAGATTCTTTGAGATTTCATCTAATCTATTTATTCGAAATTTGTATCTATTTTTTTATATAGAACTACGTATTCTATGTCAATTCTAGATTGATAGATAATTTGAAATTCAAATTTTTAGATAATTATTTTATATAATTTATGTATAATGGACTTTTTTTCTTATAATCTTCTAATGATAATGAATCTATATCTATATTTATTATGATGATATCAGATCACTTAAAATTTAGAAATCCAATAACATAAAAAAACCTTCGCGGGCGAATATTTACTCTTTCCGTTTTTACTTTATTTCTAGGGTTATCCCCAAACCTCTCCTCTCAAAATAAAAAAAAATGGATTGTTTCTTGGTTCGTTTCGCCATCCTGCCCGTTAAAAAATTATTAAGATTTCTTTTCAATAGAATCTTATGTCTTTACAGGTTCCGTCGTTCCCATCGCTTCTCGGTTAATGGTTAGGTCTTAATTCTATAATGAAGCCTCCAATCCCATTTTTTCTTGAGCCAATTTTATCAGTCTTTATTGGCTCGAGGCTCTTAATTTTTTGTTTTATGAGTAGGATTTTGACTATCAATAAATAGCTATTGGTGCTTTATTACATTAGCTTTTACGAGATGACTCGTAGACCTTACATATTGGATGGAATCATATATCATTAATTTTTTTTTCTTTCTCTCACCCTATCATTTATCTGTATAATTTTTGATTTTGCTTTACAATTCATAATCAAATTGCTTTTTTTTATTTATGTAATGTAAAAAAGAGTAAAAAAGATTGCAATTCCTACAATACAAAGGCCAATATATTATATCTTGACTGCTTTTTTGAATCCAGATCCAGATAATGTGAAGCGATGAGTTGGTTATTAATTCTATATTTATTCATTCATAGTATTGATCAGTCTATTTTTTTAAGATTGACCTTTACCTTTAAAAACCAACGGGTCACACACTAAGCATAGCAAGTACATTAAATA